CAGGTATTGTAGACATTCCCTCATTTCCATCCCGGAGCATTTTTAGTTTCCCATTTATCGAAAAAATCCCATTCATTTTCCAATGCTCATTTCATTCTTCATCGAACCATATAGATTGATCTAGTAATGAAATGATGTGGATTGATCTAACAATGATGGAATTCTATTTTGTTTACTGAATCACATGAAATTTGATCTAACTCCATATCATAGATGTAATCTATGAAATACGTATGAGCGGAGAAATAAAGAGAATTTTCTACTCAAAAAAATGAGAATTTGCAACAAATACAAATGGAAATAAATTCATAAAACATTCCTAGAAACAAATTTATGACGTTTAGACTTATGGAGTCTTGTATAGAATATCAAATAGAATATCAAAAAAGTGATCCAATTTATACCTATTACTATGATATTAGGATCCGCGGATTGGGTACTAGAAAAGTAAATGGATTCGGGATTTTATCTGTTTTTTCTCTATGAATGAGATAAAGACAGAAAGGAGCCTTATACAGTTTACCCTTTTTGAGCACTTAACTTTTCAGTGTTCAAAAAGTATTCGCATATCACTTATCCCAGTTCCACTTGGGGTAAGTCGGGTCCGTGCTATGCTATATCATAATTTCGATTTGATATTAAATAAATATATTCAATGAATAATTGAAGCACGCTAATTACCTTAATTCCTTGTGGGCATCTCATATATAAATAAGATCCCAGATTAGGTATATCTGTGTAACAATTTTTGTTCTGGGGTTTACATATATACATAATTGTTGTTATACTTGAAATTGAAAAGGATTTATTCTTGAAAATTCTTGATACTGATTAGTTGTGTATCAATTTCGTTTTCTTAGGCCATTAAGGAAACACAATTTGAAATCTAAGAAAGAACTTTTCATGAATTAACAGTCAACAGTTAACGGGTCCAATTTTATTTGGACTGAATTTTTTATTGTGTGACTCCAATTTTTCTTTCAATAAAAAAAAAAAGGATAGAAATTAAATTTTTAGGCGTTGTGTGTTTTGATAATTGTTTTAGCTACTAAGGGCTCGGCTCCAATCAAAAAAGGGAGGGTTTTTAGTTAAGGAATATTTCCATCTATTTTTCTCGTTTTGGCGGCATGGCCGAGTGGTAAGGCGGGGGACTGCAAATCCTTTTTCCCCAGTTCAAATCCGGGTGTCGCCTGATCAATAAAAACCAGAAAACCCTTTGCTTGCTGATATAATATAAGTCGCCGAATCCTTGCATAGCATAAGAAGAAAGAGGAAAAGGGCTCGAGAACTCCCGATACTTGCTTGATTTTAAGAAGCTGGAGATTAAAAAACTGTCAATCCTTGCGCCTCGGATGATTTTAGGAAGGACTAGTCTATCAAGACTTCCAGTACTAATGTACTGTCTAATCACCGATTCTTGAATTATATAGTTGAGTGGGGAATTGTTAGTTGTTGAAAAGATGTAAGATGCTTTGTATACATACTCGCGAGAATTTATGCGTGCTTAGATATTCAATCAATATTGGATGAATAACTGGCTTCGTTCAGAATCTCTTTTTGACTCTGTGCCATTGATTCCATATTATTAGTAATCAATAATGAAAGAGTTTCTTCATATTCGGGGGCATAATTCACATGGATATAGTAAGTCTTGCTTGGGCTGCTTTAATGGTAGTCTTTACATTTTCCCTTTCACTTGTAGTATGGGGAAGAAGTGGACTCTAGGGCTAGGGTAATTACTAATTGAATTGAGTTGAGTAATCAAACTGTATTAATAGTTTGATAATCCTTCTGCAAAGCGTTTTTCTTTCAAATATCTTCATTTTTAAATTCGACTGGAATCCAGTAATGTAATAGATGACGAATAACCTTTCAATCAAACAAATAGTTAAATTAAATGATTCCCATCTTCGTATTTTGAAACTAAACGGAATACGCATGATATGCAATTTTTTCCAACCAAATTGAAATAGAGTATTTAGATGAACTAGCTCTTAACAGAATTATATATAAATATTACAATGAGGAGCAACCGACCCCTTTTTATTTGTTTCTCGCTTTACTGTTCAAAGAGGAAGTCGATCTGTTATTATGTAGATACGTATTTTATAAGATAAGAGTAAAGGTGGGCATTCAATTATATCATATTGATCGAAATTGGTCTAAACCAAATGGATGTACCAAAGTAAAGAACTCGAATTGGGGTACTATGTATATTACACATATGGGAGTTATATGTACATATATCAATATACAGATTACGGAGTGATCTACATTAAGCCATCTTTCTTTATACAGTCCAACTTTATTATTTTATAGAATAATGTATAGTAGAATTATACACTAATAGATAGTATGGTAGAAAGGTTCCTATATTCCTTTCTACCATACTATCAAATCTCATATACGTATGATTTTAATTCGCTCATTTTATTTAAGACGCGGAATTTGAATCCCTTTCCACGTCTTATTCATTTCTTCCATTATTGATAAGAACTAAGAAGTCAAGCTTGATTCAAATTAATCGTTTTGACTGACCGTTTTTACGTAAATGATAAGTAAAAAAGCAGTAGGAACTAGAATGAACAGTGCAGTAGCAATAAATGCGAGAATATTTACTTCCATAATTTCATCGTTTTTTTACTTCATAATTAATAACTCGGGATCTGATCCCATAGAGATTCTAAATCTTTATCCTGTAAATTCAATGGGAGAAATACATCCCGATGATATTGAATCGGATCAATATCATTGAATAACAATATCTGAGCTATCAAATCTATTCATCATCGAGAATGGAATAGTATAACATAGGAAGATCTTTTATCCATACGGAATAAAAACCTAAAATGGAATTCCTGATCCAATTTAGAATCTCATTGAATTATTATTCTTTATTTTATCCATTCGTTATTTTCTATAACCTACCGTCTTATTTATAGAATCATATATATAATATAATAAAGGATCATCTGGCCCATCTTCCGCTTCCATTGGTCAAAAACCCAACCAAAATAGTAGAAGTAAAATGGAAAAAATAAGAAGAAAAGATCGAATATTTTGATAAATTAAAAAATAAAAAATGAACTCTTTTTTTTTAGTTTGTTCTTTCTTCGATAGGACCTTCCCCGGAAATAAAAAAAGATTACTCATTCCCTCACTAAGAGAAGAGAGGGTCTATCTTTTCTTTGTTTGCTCTTCCTTTTCTTAATTACTTAATTTATTCCTTTTCTTAATTACATTACTTAATTTAAATATTCCTTTCTTTCCTTGAACCGGCCCTGGGACACATATATCCAAAATGAAGTATGTAGTTTGAATGATATAAATAGATTGTTTCCTATTAGTAATTTAAGTTATCAAAAATTGGAGCTAGAAAGAGGCTTTAATATGATATGAAAAAAAAGTATTTTATCGAGGTAACTATATGAAAAGTGCATTTTTTATCGTACAATAAACGAATCCAAATTTGTGTATATGCTCTAGTGAAAGTATATATATAAGTATTCGATTCCCTTCCACGGGTCAGGAGCAATCGAAAAAAACCAGACAAGGATTTCTTTTAATCCTAACTAAATAGGGTGCTACCCACAATTGTACCAATTCAATATGACTATCCCCCTCGGTACTAATTGAAGTAATTGAAATTGTCGCATTGTATTTTCTCAATAAAAAATTGAAACGGAAAAAAAAAAGGACCCTATGGGAATTAGATCCCACTCTATGCCCCTTGACAGAAAATAAAAAAATGAATTGATGGAGTCATCGGATACTAGGTCGGGACTGACGGGGCTCGAACCCGCAGCTTCCGCCTTGACAGGGCGGTGCTCTGACCGATTGAACTACAATCCCAGAGAAATAAGGTATACAGCATACATATTATTAATGATTTGATTAAGACTAGTTTAATTTAGAATTGTCGTATTGTAACAGAGAACGGAGTGATTGGTATATTAATATCCACATAGATATGGACTTTAGTGAGAACGACACGGATTACTAGAAATCCTATTGTCAAATCGTGTTAAATCAATTGATACGAAATCTTTCCAAAAAATATTTTGACTTGTTAATTCTTGTCCTATATTTTCGGATTATGATATGAATCTAGATAATTCATAAAATGAAGAATATATCGGAAAAAAACAAATAGGATATAAAATTAACCAGACGTTTCCGGCGGACAAATTTCTTATATTATGTAATCTCATGATGGATCGGTGAATTCTTGGGCCGAGCTGGATTTGAACCAGCGTAGACATATTGCCAACGAATTTACAGTCCGTCCCCATTAACCACTCGGGCATCGACCCAGGAAGAATCAAGTCTAGACTTATTGATAATACATGATCAACCTCCTTTCGTAGTACCCTACCCCCAGGGGAAGTCGAATCCCCGCTGCCTCCTTGAAAGAGAGATGTCCTGAACCACTAGACGATGGGGGCATATCTGCGATGCCCAACCGACATCATACTATATATACTCATAGTATGAATAGTTTTTTGTAATTGTCAATATAATGTAATGGTGTGACTAAATACGAATAAGTTTTCCACCTTTCCTTTCGCAATTCCGATAGAATATTTTTTCATTCATGGTTCATGAATGAAAAAAATTCTATATTCTATTTCTATATATAGATTCTATATCATTAGAATGGATAAACATTCCATTATATAGGAAATAATTATAATGTGTTATAATTAATAATTAATGAAGTATAGGATCGCTAGTGATTTGTCCGACAGAAAAGCCATTCTTCAACCTTCACGCATCGATTCACGCATTGTTAAGATGCGATATTCCTATCTTACAGCTAGGAAATTAAGAAACGATAGAAAGTTTCTTTTTTTTCTAAGAGCAGAGCTTGGATTTCAGGTACGAGTTGAATCTTTTCATTCCATACATTACATGATTTGATCACATATCAAATATCTTGGATCTATTTCAATTTGTGTATTAATCAAACGAATCTCGTTGTGATAGGGGTCAATAAAAGAAAAAAAAAAGTAATTAGGTTTTAGCCTAGACTGACTAAAAAAAAAAAAAGATATTCCCGAATGAGACACTATGAGCCTACTGTATGCACCTATGTAATGTAATATGTAGGTATATAATATATGTATATGTCTTCACATTGTCTCATTCAGGAATGGAATAAAATAGGCCCTTTTAACTCAGCGGTAGAGTAACGCCATGGTAAGGCGTAAGTCATCGGTTCAAATCCGATAAGGGGCTTTTTCCACAAAACTCTAGTTTCAATCTTCATTTTTTAGTGGATAATAGGGATATTTTTTTTATTAGAATGAGTTAATTAACTAATTATCATTATAAATATAATGAGATAGTATAGTGATTATAAAGTGTTCATTATAATGATAAATCACCCCGCTTATTGGGAAGACAACTATGTCACTACAGGCTATATTCTTACTCAACTCAGGTTTCATTATTCCATATTTTTGGTTTGAGGACATAGATATTCTACCTACTCAACCCCAATTATGAATCGCCAAATATTCCTACTTTTCCGTTATTCCAATCAAATCCATCATAAATATAAGAAATAAAAAAGGTAAGTGGACCTGACCTATTGAATCATGACTATATCAGCTATTCTGATATTCAAATTTGATAGAGATAGAATTGTAGCCTCGAAATTTTTTTTTTCATTTCCTTTAGACTACGTCGCAAGAATTTAGAATTTGTCGATATTTCCGATTCAATCTTTTTTGGATCCTCCCTAAGAATAAATTATTATTCCGTTCCTCCACTCCTCCACGCGAAACGTTTATTCTGAGTCACAAAATAAGAGACGTCTATTTTTGAATATCTTTCTTTGATTCAAAAAAAAAAGGATCGGTTGCTTATATATAGATTTTTTTATCTATCTATATCTATATATAGATTTTTTTTATCTATCTATAGTTATAAATATAGATAGATCGGGTCGTGGCTTTATGTACCAAATATTTACATATTGATGCATCCTCTATTTTTGTTTCGACAATTGGATGGATAACGAGAACGGATACTAGAAATAGAAAGATATTTGAATTTCCAGTCCACTATCCACTATATAGTATATAGTATTTAATTTACTATTTGATATTGCATATCATATTTCATTTAGAGACAGGGGGAAAATAAGGAATTTCCCCTCTTTTTCTGACAACAACAAGGTAAAGTAAATAAGCAAATAGTCCATTTTTTGGCTCGAATCATTCAAAAATATATTATACTTTGTAGTTTTCGATTCATCTGAAGGAAATATAAAAGAGAAAGAAGACAATAAAATAAAAAAAATGAATTCAAATTTTAAAGTCATATCATATAAATTATATAGGGTACTGTAGTCGTTTAATATACTATAGAATAGAAATAAGTTGGAAGAATCCATAGAGATATTTATTGATTGATCTTTTCTCAATATCACAAACAAGATCCAAAAATAAGATTAGTTGGTGGAGCGGGTGTAGATAGGAGGAGCAACTGGTGATGGGAGCAGGGATCATTTGTTCAAAGCATAGTTCTTTCAAAAAATTCATCTGAGTTGAGTGATGAGTCATAAGACAATTCAAGATTCAGATAGTTATTCAGAATAAAAGAGGAAAAAATAATAGAATCGAACTCATGGATTTACCTAGGTCGGTTTATGACTCAATAGAAACAAGAAAGAAAGGATTTTTTTCTTCGAAACCCATTGGAAGCGACGGTGGACGAGGAATCATACATAAGTGATTGAACTCTCGTATGCCCTGAAAATGCTATGAGGTGTTCGAAAATGGTTGAAGTAGTTGAATAGGAGGATCACTATGACTATAGCCCTTGGTAGATTTACCAAAGACGAAAAGGATTTATTTGATACTATGGATGACTGGTTACGGAGAGACCGTTTCGTTTTTGTAGGTTGGTCTGGTCTATTGCTCTTCCCTTGTGCCTATTTTGCTTTAGGGGGTTGGTTCACAGGTACAACCTTTGTAACTTCATGGTATACCCATGGACTGGCTAGTTCCTATTTGGAAGGATGCAATTTTTTAACCGCTGCAGTTTCGACCCCTGCTAATAGTTTAGCCCATTCTTTGTTGCTACTATGGGGTCCTGAAGCACAAGGAGATTTCACTCGTTGGTGTCAATTAGGCGGTCTATGGACTTTTGTTGCTCTCCATGGCGCTTTCGGACTAATAGGTTTCATGTTACGTCAATTCGAGCTTGCTCGATCTGTTCAATTGCGACCTTATAATGCAATCGCATTCTCTGGTCCAATTGCTGTTTTTGTTTCTGTATTCCTGATTTATCCATTAGGTCAATCTGGTTGGTTCTTTGCACCTAGTTTTGGTGTAGCCGCTATATTTCGATTCATTCTCTTCTTCCAAGGATTTCATAATTGGACGTTGAACCCATTTCATATGATGGGAGTTGCCGGCGTATTGGGCGCTGCTCTGCTATGCGCTATTCATGGTGCTACCGTAGAAAATACTTTATTCGAAGATGGTGACG